GATATTCCCGATACTCACAAAGAAAAGGGGAAGTGACTTGGACAAAAAGGGAAGTGACTTGGACAAAAAGAGAAGTGACTTGGACAAAAAGAAACAAAGTGACTTAGACAAATCTTGTTTGTCGATAGCCTCGGACCAATCAATCGAATATTGATTAATACGGAATCGATCGAACACTACTTGAAAACGCTTCTTCTGTTCAGAAACGAAATCTTCCAAATGTTCCTGGAAATTCTTGCTCCCATTGGACCATTTGTATCTATATGCATCAGGATCCCGATTCATGGATCTCTCGGTTCGAGAAATAAGAGGATCAAACCATTTCTTCTGACTCTTTTTCAAATTCGATAAATGTTGGTTGATCGTATATTTCATTACAGTTATATGATTCAGAGTATCATTTCCTATTTGATCCCTTTGAATTCCATATTCGAAGTTGCGATCGGATCTATTCATTAAAAAGAATCGATTCGATACATTTCTTATGTACCCGTAGGTGCTATATTGGATTTGAATCAGATTTCGGATCAATCTATATTGATTGACTGCCTCCATTATGTTGTTGCTAGCAAATACCGCTGTTTTTAGTTTTGGATCTTCCAAATCATTCCCGCAGTGGATCCGGACCGATTTTTTTCTGATCCTTCGATAAAAAGATTCATTCTCTTCATAAAAAAGAGGAGGTAGAACCAATAAAGATTTCTTTTTCGATTCATCTCTGGAGTTGAATACCTCATTCAAGAATTTTTTTTGATCCAACCCGTAGGAATCAATAGAAAAGGCAAATCCCCTATGATACACCAGATCCGGCTCGGTTATTGATAGAGTGAATAGATCTGCCATTTCTTGAAATCTCTCTTCTGATTCAAAATCGTGGTGTAACGTGTATCCCCCTTTGTTCCGGTCATGGAATAGATGAAATAAATCAAAAAATGGATTCTTGTTCAAGAATGAAATCTTATTGGAACTGTCCATATCCGATTCATCCTTCGGAACCATATCACATCCCGGATCTGATGAAATAGGATGAATTGAGACGGTTTTTTGTAAATACGTAATTATCTTGAATATATCAACCATTTCTTTATTTTCCGATCGCCTGGAAGGGACAAAAGAAACATCTTGTTTTTTCTTCCAAAATCTCTGATCTCTAGTGGACCTCTCAGTAGGATTCGAACCCAGATGAAGTTCTGACCATCTGTCAGAGAAAAAAGAACGAATTGATCTTGTAGGATTCCCAAGAAATTCTTCGATTTCTTCCGGAAGCAGATGATTATTCATCTGCTTCTCACGTTCCGTGAATAGCCGGGACATTGAGGAAGATCCAAAAAGGCATTTCGGGAATCGATCTGATTCTATCTCTGTTCGTTCCGTTTGAAGAAAAGAAGGATCCCAAAGAATCGATCTTTCTTTTAGTTGCTGAATCTCTGTTTGATCGATCAATGTGTGATATTCTGAATCCTCATTTCTAATGGAATCATATTGAATATTTGACAATACATTCCGTACCTTGCTAAAAAACCGATCCTTGTTTCCCAACCACACATTGTCTAACCAAATCAAATTCTCTCTCGATACGTTCCTCAAAAAATCCAATTCGTGCTGATTCTTCCCCCAACTAACGAAGAGATCTTGGCGGAATTGCCACATATGAAATTGAGCACAATTTTGCAAAGAAATACCCCACTTGTTTCTCGAGAAGAGATGGGAAACATGCTCAATATCATTTGATTGAATAGTTGCCTCAGCTCCTTGCTGTTTGAAGAAACCCTTCCCTTCAATTGGTCTTTTTTCACGAAAAGCAGACATGAGATAACAAATCAAGTCTTTCCCTAAGATTTCGAATAGCTGTCCCGAATTCAAGTTGATTATGTTTCGCTTCTTCCTCGGAGAAAGACGATCAAACAATTCCCAATCATGGTCCTTGCGGATCGGATCATCCATATAGGATAAAAAAAGAAACTCCAGATATTTGCTATCTTTCTCTTTGAATGAGATCTCAATTCCAGCTACGGTTTCATTAGATATCTTACAACTAAAATCCCTCTTTTTTCCGATCCGGTTCCTCCACCATCGCGAACTCCGCATGATACACTTTTTATTTATTGGGAGAACCCAAGTAATCTCTTGCGGATCCATGAAACAACTCTCAGAAATCTTTTTCCCTTTTGGAAGATACAGGAGCGAAACAATCAACCTATTGATATTGGAAGACCAAAAAGATTCTTCCAATGTCTCATTTCTGGGTCCAATGGAATTCATAGGTATAGGAGGAAGCCCCATCAAATAGAGATTTTTTCTTTCGACCATCTTTCGATTGTTAATACGAGATATAAGGACCGCTACTACAAGCAGTACTACACCTTTGATCGTGAAATATCGATTGCTTGTTGAACCCTGTGAATCACGTGAAAGTAGGATACTCCAAATTCGGGGGTCAAAGAGTTTCATAAAACGTTCTTGGTGGAAAAAAATGTGAGTGAAAGATCCCACTGAATCG